CTCTGATTCAAAATTCTATTGCCTCATCCCCTCACGAGGAATTGCCAAACCATTTGACTATTGACTCATTCCAATATAAAGGATTAGTAAATCAAATAATAGATAGTAAATGGATTGGTTTAAAAATAAATGAGTTGTTAGTCGTAGAATATTATTCCCGTCAGACTTGAACCTAACGAACATAACAAAGAAAAGGGTTAAGACAATTATGTCCCCTTTTCAACGAAGTAAATAGATCTAAGGGCCTTGATCCGCATTTTTCTCATTTACGTATCAAAAATAGATCTGTATTAGAATTTTTTTCTTTTCGCGATATTTTACGTACTCATAATGCAGTAATGTAATTAGGAATAGAGATTTTCTCTATCCAAAAAGCTGTTGGAATAGTGATATGAATTGTTATTTGATTTTATATATTGTGGTCGGTAACGCTGGTGAATTAACAGAAAGGGAAAGAGAGGGATTCGAACCCTCGGTAAACAAAAAGTCTACATAGCAGTTCCAATGCTACGCCTTGAACCACTCGGCCATCTCTCCTACATAATCTTATTATTGATCAGAAACCGAGTGAATGGCGAGTTATTTATATTATTTTATTGCAGTACAGGTCAGGTTAGAATTTTTCTGTTTTTATGTTATTTTGTACAGTACAAAACCTTTGTTTGTGGGATCATTTTCCCTGAGGGGGTAATGAGAAGAATTATAGAATGGATTGCTAATTATGTCTAGATCTCGGATAAATGGAAATTTTATTGATAAGACTTCTTCAATTATCGCCAATATTTTATTACGAATAATTCCGACAACTTCAGGGGAAAAAAAGGCATTTACCTATTATAGAGATGGTGTGATTTGATTCTTTTTTCTTGTTTTTTTTTTTTAGTCCTCACTTCAGTCTTACGAGAAAAGACATGGTTCGGAATAGAAAGAACCGAATTATTGAAATAAAGCTACGCTTAGTGAAGGTAAAGTTTGGAGATAGAACAATTCCTTCTGTCGTGTATCCTCGATTGCTCCAGCCTCAGATACTTTAATTAATAATTAATTGTCGATTTTAGTATTGAACGAAAGGTCACACCTATAGGTTCTGTATTGCGGGTCAATCCTACTCCACGAGTACCATACCAATAGGCGGCATAAGGGAAGAAACACTACACTAGGAATCAACAATACGAAAACTTTGTTAGAAATTCCCCTTTTCCTTATCGGTATCGGGACTAACAAGAATGGTTGGGACAACAAACATCCATCTCGTTTGTACTTTGGATATCCGTATAACCATCAAAGATCGTTGAAGTGACTAATTCCCGGAAATAGTAGGCGTTAAGGACAAAGAAATCGTTGGAGTTTTCATTTCTATCTAGCACTAATACGATTGGTGTTAAGAAAAAACCTCTTGCGGGAAGGATGGCTAGAGATTTCTTGTAAAAATACTAGCTCCTGTCAGTTCATAATGAGAATAGGGAAACTTGGATTCCATGGCTTATTCCCCTTAGTACTATGCACAGAAGAGAGGAGCCGTATGAGATGAAAATCTCACGTACGGTTCTGGAACGGAGATTTTTTGAATAAAATGAACGACCGTAACGAATGTCGGCTCAATCCGAAGGAAATTATGCGGAAGCTTTACAGAATTATTATGAAGCTACGCGACCAGAAATTGATCCCTATGATCGAAGTTATATACTCTATAACATAGGCCTTATACACACAAGTAACGGAGAGCATACAAAGGCTTTGGAATATTATTTCCGGGCACTAGAACGAAACCCATTTTTACCACAAGCTTTTAATAATATGGCCGTGATCTGTCATTACGTGCGACTATCTCCACTATAGAAAGAAGGAAAAAATCAAATTGGCTAGTCAATACTAGAAAAAATAGGCTTTCTACATATGCATCGTCCAAAGCGACGATTTTTATCAGCTGTAGCAAGGAAAGGAAAGAGACTTCATGATAACAAAAAAAATAGGAAGAAATGGGTACGGCCTACATACTATACTCTATGGATAAAGGATCGAATTGATAAAGAAAGCGCCGTAAAGATCAATTAGCGAGCTTTTGGGTCGATACAGTTAAGAACTGCTTACCTTATGTCATGATATGAGATATAAAGTTAGGAATCAACTTATGTAATAGAGTCGATCCACTAAAGTATTGAGCAGCGGTGTAGCATCAGATCCCAAAGATAGTAAGTTCTTTTTTCTTATGGAAAAAAGTCTTTTTCAAAGATTCTATATAAATTTCGTATATGAAACCGAGATAGTTACCTTTCAGAAAATTATAACAATATAGGGGATATCTATGCTTCATTTTTCTGAAGGTGGGAGAAAAGCTAAAACTAATTATTGATCAAAATTAGAATTTGAAACTTATGCAATTAACTTCTTCTGGTTAATCCAAGAAAAATGGGATAGATTTCTCATAAATCTAATTCAGTTAGTATAGGGTAAATTGAGATGAGACCGCAAAAAGAATCGATTGCTGAGCCGTATGAGG